AGTCATAGTGGGAATTTAAGGATAAGTGAGAGTTAAGTTAATACTAAGTAATGTGGAATGTTTAATGGAGTATACGGGGGGGGGGGTGCATGGATACATGTGGGTAGCGTGTTGAGACACTATATAAGGTCCACACATAAATCATGAACACTACAGACACATAGTAGTAGACATAGGGTAAAGAGTAGCAAATTTTGTAAGGAATGCAACAAATGTCCTATGGTACCTAATATTTTTCACAGGGTTTTTAATTCACGTACTTCACTAATATTTTTTTTGTCCCGCATTTGCTGTGATTGTAAAAGGCAATTTTTTGAAAGTTGATTTGCTTTTTGGTTTTCAGCACGCGAAAAATGCACTCGGCCCCGTTTTAGGGGTTTTTCGGGAAAAAATGCCGTTTGCATCGCCGTGGGGGGAGGGGGGGTTTTTGAAAAAAATTTTTAAGCAATTTTTCAACTTAACTCCTCGTTTTAAACGGCCCGGACACTGACTCAAAACCTTCGACTTTACGATGTTACGTTTCTGTCTGAGTTGTGTTATTCTTAAAAAATTTAATATGTCTTTTTTAACCTATTGTTAAATTCTTCGAAAGGATAACCTTTACAGGTTTAATGATTAACCTGACTTTGACCCTTCAAGAAGTACACCTGACCGAGTGCTCCGGGGAAGTTAAGAGTAGCCGAGATTATATCACTGGATGGGAAGGGGTGTACCACCTTAGAAAGGAGGCGCCGGACGCAGCGGGAGCGAAGACGAAGCGAGGTTGAGCGCAGACGGAGCGGAGACGAGGCCGAGACGAAGCGAAGACGACCAATGTGGATGCTTAGACCCCCCCGAAAAAAATCCTCCCCAGGTAAAGGAATGATAGTTTCTCCCCCGGTCCGTACATGGAGCGAAGAGATTGGGTTGTGAGTTGGAGAGACCTTCGCCTTATGGAGGGGGAAAGAATGTGCTGGACGTCTATTCACCGTAAGGGTGGACGAAGGTCTCGAACAACTAACCCAATCCGCACGCGGAATAGGAGCCGGTTGTCAGTGGTGAGATGCCCTGCAGGTGAACGGGTATGGGTGGAGCGCAGCCGGGCAAGTGCCCCGCCGCTTGCCGCCGATAAGAGGTACCTTGCCTTAGGAATGGTGCCTGGGTGCCACCTGGGGCAGGCACCGGGAGGTACGGACGTTGAGTCCTGAAATGAAAGTCCGGGAGGTGAGACAAAGGTACGCAGTTCAGTGAAGGATCCAATGGGGCTGGATCGTGGCAAGTTGGGGGGTGTTGAGCTTAGTATTATGTCCGATAAGGATATTATGTTATAAAACATTGGAGTGCAAGGAGATGGGTATTAAGGAAAGGAATATTGTCGTATAGGGCTTGGAGGCCCTATACGACAATGTAATATGCTATTGAATAGCTCTTCAACAATTAATCAGATTAATGAACAGTAGGGGATTAAGCTCGAGGTATGTTATAGAATATTGGAACTTAAAATAAATTGGAGTAATTTAACTATAGTTATAAAACTGTTGGTCTTGGAGGGATGTTCGATAATAATTAGTTCTGAACAGTCAGTAAAATTAATAGGCAAAACTTGGTATACTTGGTGAGATATGGAATTTTATGTTTTGCCGATGTAGGAATGAAATGTGTGGATGTTTCTTAAAATGTAGTTAATTCAGGTGATATACTCTATGAGTATGTAATGAAACTGTGGAATATCGTTTAATGGGGATTAAGCATAGTATGTAATGATAATAGTGGAATATCGATTAATGCTGATTAAGCATAGTGTGTTTAATAGTGTTATATGTTATGGTAGGGGGATATGGGTTTTATGTTGTATGTGATATTATGCATGGTGTGTATTTATGTACGTTATACATATTATGTGGTCTGACTAACTTTGCGTAAAATTAGGTAGGCGGTTTTGGGTCATTGTTCAGGAAATAGTTTAATAAAAAATCTTGGCTTTGGGAGCCGAGGATGAGGGTTTGGCCCCCTTTTTCCTGAGATTGTGTGTGTTTTGGGGAGGAATCTCACCTCCGATTTTCGGTTTACAAGACCGACGCTTTAAATACTGAGCTACCAGAACAGATAGTAGTAGTGTTTAGAGGTTTAGTATTTTATTCTCTCATCAACCGGCAATTGGGAATAAAACTAAGAAGAAGGAGAAATAGGTGATTGAGGCAATTTGGCCGATAATGATAAAGGGTTGTTCTACAGGTTGTCCGCCAATTCATGTCAGGATAATGGTATTTGTTACAAGAAGTCAGAAGAGAAGCTGTGTGATTGGGCGGAAGATAAGACTTCGTTGTTTTGAGGTGTGTAGTGTTGGAACTAGAAGAAGAATAAGAATCGAGAAGGCAAGTGCAAGGACTCCTCCTAGTTTATTGGGGATGGAACGTAGGATAGCATAGGCAAAGAGGAAGTATCACTCTGGTTTGATATGAGGTGGTGTAACGAGTGGGTTGGCTGGAATAAAGTTTTCGGTATCTCCTAAGAGGTTTGGTATAAATAGGGCTAAAAGGGTTAATAGTAGTAAAAGAATAAAAAAACCTAATAGATCTTTATATGAGTAGTAAGGGTGAAAGGGAATTTTGTCTATGTTAGAGTTTAGGCCGGTTGGATTGTTTGAACCTGTTTCATGAAGGAAAAGAAGGTGAACTATGGTTAGGGCTGCAATAATAAAGGGAAAGAGGAAGTGAAATGTGAAGAATCGAGTTAATGTTGCATTATCTACTGAAAAGCCACCTCAGATTCATTGAACTAGTATATCCCCAATATAAGGGAAAGCTGATAATAGGTTGGTGATAACAGTTGCCCCTCAGAATGATATTTGTCCTCATGGAAGGACATAGCCTACGAAGGCAGTGGCTATTAGTAATATTAAGATGATTACCCCGATATTTCAGGTCTCTTTATAAAGGTAGGAACCATAGTAAAAACCTCGGGCAATATGAAGATAAACACAGATAAAGAATATGGAGGCGCCGTTGGCGTGGATATTGCGAATTAATCAGCCATAGTTTACGTCTCGACAGATATGTGCAACTGAGGAGAATGCTGAGGAGATATCTGCGGTATAATGCATAGCTAGGAATAACCCTGTAAGGATTTGGATAATCAAGCAGAGACCCAGTAAGGAGCCAAAGTTTCATCAGGTAGAGATATTAGTTGGGGCTGGTAGATCAATTAGGGAGTTGTTAATGATTTTAAATAAGGGGTGTGTTTTACGAATGTTTGTGGTCATTGAGGGTAAGTTCTTGTAGTTGAATAACAACAGTAGTTTTTCAGATTGGAGGTCTTAGTTAAAGTCTAGGCAAGAATAATGACATACATAGTATTGGTTTTAATAGTAAGTTTCGTTTTAGGTTTAGTAGCTGTGGCATCGAACCCTTCTCCTTATTTTGCTGCGCTAGGATTGGTAGTTTCTGCTGGGGTGGGTTGTGGTTTGTTGGTTGGATTTGGTAGTTCTTTTTTATCTTTAGTATTATTTTTAATTTATTTGGGTGGGATAATAGTTGTATTTGCTTATACAGCTGCATTAGCAGCTGAGCCTTATCCAGAATCTTGGGGGGACTGATCTGTTTTAGTCTATGTGGTTGGATATTTTTGTATTCTTTTTTGGATGGGAGCAAGTTTTGTGAGTGATTGAAGTTGGGGTGGTTGAATGGGTGGTGAAGAGTCTATGGAAATAGGGATGGTTCGGGGTGATTTTAGTGGTGTAGCGATGTTGTATTCTTGGGGAGGAGGTATGTTAATTCTGGGCGGCTGGATATTACTTTTAACTTTGTTCGTGGTGTTAGAGTTAACACGTGGAGTGTCTTGGGGTGCTTTGCGCACTGTTTAGGGGAGTAATAAGGATAATATCATAGATAGGACAAGAGTTAGGAGAAACAAAAGTATATATGTTTTGATAAAGCCTTGTTGGGGGGAAGTTGTCAGTTTAATTATTGTTGTTTGTTGAATTATTGGACTTTTTGGGCCAATTTTTTCATTTCATGAGAGGTCAATAGTTTGTGTTGAAATAGTTTGAGCTCAGGTTAGGTTGAGTTTTGGTAGGTATCGGTGGGTAATTGTTGGGAAGTAGCCCAATATATTAGAGAAATTATATATAAAGGGGTTAGTAGGGTGGACTTTAAGTTGGGTGGAGGTTAGATTAGCTAGTTCTAAGGCTAAAACAAGACCTAAGAAGGTTACTAGGAGGGCGGAAAGTTTTAGGAGTGGGGATATTGTTATGATTTGTGTTTTTATAGGTGGTATATTAGATGTGATGATTAGACCAGCGATGATACTTCCGTAAGCAAGACGTTTAATTGGGTTAGTTAACAAGGGGTTGTTTTCGTTAACTGGTGAGAGAGATGAGAATCGTGGATGTTTTATAAGTGAAAAGAAGACTAGGCGAAGGCTGTAAACAGCAGTAAAGGAGGTTGCTAGTAAGGTTAAGATTAGGGCTCAGGCGTTTAGATGGGATGTGTTTATTGCTTCAATGATGGCGTCTTTTGAAAAGAAACCAGATAGGAAAGGTATGCCGATAAGGGCCAGGCTACCAATTATGACTGATGAGGAGGTAAGGGGGAGAAGGTTGTGTATGCCTCCTATTTTTCGAATATCTTGTTCGTCATTTAGACTGTGGATGATAGAGCCTGAACACAGGAAGAGTATTGCTTTAAAAAAGGCATGTGTACAGATATGTAGGAAGGCTAGTTGTGGTTGGTTAAGGCCGATGGTGACTATTATGAGACCTAATTGGCTGGATGTAGAGAAGGCAATAATCTTTTTAATATCGTTTTGGGTTAGCGCACATGTAGCTGTGAAGAGCGTAGTTAGTGCTCCTAAACATAGACAGAGAGATAGGATTGGTTGGTTGTTTTGTATTAGTGGGTGGAGGCGAATTAATAGGAAGATTCCTGCAACAACTATTGTGCTGGAATGAAGTAAGGCAGAAACTGGTGTAGGACCTTCTATAGCTGCTGGAAGTCATGGATGTAGGCCAAATTGAGCTGATTTTCCAGCTGCTGCTAGTACTAGGCCAAGAAGGGGGAGGGTAAGGTCTATATTTTTGGAGAGAGAGAATAGTTGTTGAATTTCTCATGAGTTGAGGTTTATAGCAAGTCATGCTATAGCTATAATTAAGCCAATATCTCCGATGCGGTTATAGATAACAGCCTGAAGAGCGGCTGTGTTTGCATCAGTTCGGGCTAGTCATCATCCAATGAGAAGAAAGGATATGATCCCCACACCCTCCCAACCAATGAATAGTTGAAAGAGGTTGTTTGCAGTGATAAGGATGAGTATTGCAATTAAAAATAAGAGGAGGTACTTGAAGAATTTGTTGAGATAGGGGTCTGAATGTATATATCATAAGGCAAATTCTAAGATGGACCAGGTAACATAAAGGGCTACAGGTGTAAAGATAATAGAGTAGCAGTCAAATTTGAAGCTTATGTTAATGTCAATAGTTTCTAGGTTGATTCAATTTCAGTTAGTGGTAATAGATTCTAAGCCTTGGTCTAGGAAAATGAATAATGGAATTAGGCTAATAAAGAAGGAGAGTTTTACAGCTGTTTTAATATGGATTGCTGGAGTGTGATTTGGGAATGCGTTGGTAGGGAATATGGTTAGGATTAGTGGATAAGATAGGGTTAGGAAAATAAGTGAGAATGATGTATTAAAGGTTAACAAGTTTGTCATAGTTTTAGCTTGGAGTTGCACCAAGAGTTTTTGGTTCCTAAGACCAATAGATGGCTGTTATCTTTCTAAAACTTCAAGAAAACCATGGATTTGAACCATGGGTAAAGAAGTTAGCAGTTTCTTATAGTCCCCAGACTTTTCTTGGGTGGCTAAAAAGGGTTTAACTTTTATTTTTAGAACCACAATCTAATGTTTTTGTTAAACTATAGCCACAGAATGTTCAGCTTAAGATTAATTCTGGTTTGGTGATTAGTAGAAGGGTTGGGATAAGATGGAGATAAATAAGGAGGTGTTCTCGGGTGTAGGAAGGGTTTATAAGCGCAAGATGTTGGGGAAGAGGTCCTCGTTGTGTTATAATAAACATGTATAAGGAATAAGAGGCGGTCAGCATAACACCTAGACCGGTAATGATAATAGTTCATTGGGACCATTTAAAGAGGGAGGAGATGATAAGCAATTCGCCTATAAGGTTGGGAAATGGGGGTAGGGCTAGGTTTGCGAGGTTGATTAGGAATCATGAGGTTGCTATCAGTGGTAAAATAATCTGGAAACCTCGGGTAAGAATAAGTGTTCGAGTATGTGTTCGTTCGTAGTTGGTGTTAGCCAAACAGAAAAGTGCGGATGAGATAAGACCATGGGCAATTATTAAGGCAGTTGCTCCTGCAAAGCTTCATGGTGTTTGAATAAGAATTGCTGCTGCTACGAGACCTATGTGGCTGACGGAGGAGTAGGCAATTAGGGATTTAAGGTCTGTTTGACGTAGACATGTGGAGCTTGTTATAATAATTCCTCATAAGGCTAAGACTAAAAATGGAAAAGCTATTTCTTTTGTTAAGGGGGTGAGAATAGGAATAATTCGTATTATTCCATATCCTCCTAGTTTTAATAGGATTGCAGCTAGGACCATGGAGCCTGCAATAGGGGCTTCTACATGGGCTTTGGGTAGTCAGAGATGTACTCCGTATAGCGGTATTTTAACTAGAAATGCAATTAGACATGCAGTTCATCAAAATTTATTTGTCCATGAGTTGAGGTTAGTAGGTTGGGGATATTGAAGTGTTAGTATTGAGAGTGAACCGAAATCATTTTTTAGTGAGAGGAGGGCAATTAAAAGAGGAAGGGAGCCAGCAAGTGTGTAGAATAGGAAGTAGGTCCCTGCATTTAAGCGTTCGGTTTGGTTACCCCAACGAGTGATAATAATAAGTGTTGGAATGAGGGTTGCTTCAAATATAATATAAAATAGGACTATTTCTGTGGCGCTGAAGGCTATAATTAATAGGAGTTGAAGTGTGATGAGAAGGTTAATATAAATACGTTGTCGGGTACATGGTTCGTTGTTGAGGTGGTTTTGGCTAGCGAGTAGTATGAGTGGGAGCAGTCAGCAGGTTAGTATTAGAAGTGGGGATGATAAAGGGTCAACTCCGAAGCAAGGGTTGGAGAAGTCTCAACCGATTTCTGTGTCCCATTTAAACCAATATAGACTGATGAATGCAATGAGAAAGCTATAAGTAGTTGAGAGGCTTCATAGTCATTTTTTGGGGATGAGCCATGAAGTTGGATAAAGCATGATTGTGGGAATAATAATTTTTAACATTGTAACAAGTTTAGGTTTTTTAGTATGTCTGAGCCATGAGTACGAGTGGTGGCTACTAGAAGGGCTAAGCCTGAACTTGCTTCGCAGGCAGAAAAGGTTAATAGGATTATGGGTATGATAGAGCAGTTTAGAGAGGTTATAGTCATAGATCAAAGGGAGGTAGCAATGAATAGTGATAGTATTATTCCTTCTAAGCAAATAAGGGCAGATAAGAGATGGGAGCGGTTAAGAGCTAAGCCTGTAAGACTTAGGAGAAAGGTAGAAGAAAGAATAAAATGAATGGGGGACATAAGATACTTATGGATTTTCACCATAATTTATTGAGCCGAAATCAATAGTCTTGGTTTTGGACTAAGTATCTATTTATTATTCTGCTCATTCTAGGCCTCCCTGTGATCATTCGTAAATTAGGCCTAATGTCAAAAGAAGAAGGATAAGTGTTGCCCATATGGAGGTGATGAGGGGGGAGCTAAGTTGATTTCCTCAGGGTAATGGAAGAAGGAGGGCGATTTCTAGGTCAAATAGGAGAAATAAAATAGCAACTAGGAAAAAGCGAAGAGAAAATGGCAGACGTGCGGTACCTAATGGGTCGAAGCCACATTCATAGGGAGATAGTTTTTCCATGTCTGGGTTGAGAGTGGGTAATCAGAAGGCTAGTGTTGCTAATATTAGGGAAATGAGGGCCGTAAGGGTGATAATAAACATGACAAGACTCATTACTTTTCCTTGGATTTTAACCAAGATTAAATGATTGGAAGTCATTTGTACTAGTTTATACTAGAAAAGTAATTATGAGCCTCATCAATAAATTGACACATAAAGGAATAATCAGACCACATCGACGAAATGTCAGTATCATGCGGCAGCTTCAAAGCCAAAATGATGTTTAGATGTGAAGTGATATTGGATTTGTCGTAAGAGACAGACTATCAGGAAGGTGGATCCAATAATTACGTGTAGTCCATGAAAGCCTGTAGCAACAAAGAATGTGGTTCCATAGATACCATCTGCAATAGTGAATGGGGCTTCATAATATTCTATGGCTTGAAGTGCGGTGAAGTAGAGACCTAGGATAATTGTAAGAGTAAGGGCTTGGGTAGCTTCTTTTCGATTACCTTCTATGATGCTATGGTGAGTTCAAGTAACTGTTACCCCTGAGGCAAGGAGTACAGCGGTGTTAAGGAGTGGGACTTCAAAAGGATTTAGTGGGTGGACACCTGTGGGAGGTCAACAACCACCAAGTTCGGGGGTTGGGGCTAGGCTTGAGTGGTAGAAGGCTCAGAAGAAACCAAGGAAGAAGAAGACTTCTGATGTGATGAACAGGATTATTCCATATCGTAAGCCTTTTTGGACGGGTTGTGTGTGGTGGCCTTGGAAGGTTCCTTCTCGGATTACATCTCGTCACCATTGAAGCATTGTTAAGATAAGGAGTAGTAGGCCTAGATAGAGTAAGGAGAGGTTATGGAAGTGAAATCAAATGGCTAAACCTGATGTTATAAGGAGAGCTGCTACCGCTCCTGTTAGTGGTCATGGACTTGGATCAACTATGTGGTATGCGTGTGCTTGGTGGGCCATTGTTAGACGTTTTCTTGTAAGTAGAGACTTAAGAGGAGAACAAATACATAGGCTTGAATTATAGCCACGGCAACTTCTAGAATCGTAAGGAGGAGTAGAATAAGTGAGGTTAGAACAGCAATTGAGGGCATAGTAGAGAGTAGTACGAATGCTGCGGTTGCAATAAGTTGTATAAGGAGATGTCCTGCTGTAAGATTGGCTGTTAGTCGAACTCCAAGGGCCAAGGGTCGGATAAACAGGCTAATAGTTTCAATGATGATGAGAACTGGTACTAAGAGTGTAGGCGTGCCCTCGGGTAGGAAGTGACTGAAAGCAATTGTTGGTTGGTTAAGCATTCCGATTAGGACTGTGGTAAGTCAGAGTGGAAGAGCAAATGCCATATTTAAAGAGAGTTGTGTTGTGGGGGTAAATGTATAGGGAAGTAGCCCTAAAAGATTTATAGTAATTAGGAAGAGTATGAGTGCTGTGAGAATTACTGCTCATTTGTGTCCGCCAAAGTTTAGTGGTTGTATAAGTTGATAGGTAAATCGATTAATAAATCATGTTTGTATGGTAATTAGGCGGTTGTCGAGTCATCGTTTGGATGATGAAGGAAAGATGAATCAGGGTGAGATAATAGCAAGTATAATTAGAGGGATTCCAAGTAGTGATGGGCTTATAAATTGGTCAAAGAAGTTTAGGTTCATGGTCAGTTTCAGGGGTTTGGTTTAGATTTTTGGGTGTTTTTTGTGGTTAGATGGTTGTTGAATAGATAGGATATAACTTTGCCCGGTATAAGGAGTAAGAAGAATATTCATGCAAATAAGAAAATTATAAACCATGGGTTTGGATTAAGTTGGGGCATGTCATTAAGGGTGGTTGGGAGATCACCATTTTTAGCTTAAAAGGCTAATGCTAGGCCCAGTTTAGCTTCTTAATGAAAGTTCTTCAAGTATTAATGAGGATCAGTTCTCGAAGTGTTCTAGTGGGACTGCTTCAATTACGATGGGTATAAAACTATGATTGGCTCCGCAAATTTCAGAACATTGGCCATAAAAAACGCCCGGACGAGAGATAATGAAGGCTGTTTGGTTAAGGCGTCCAGGTACTGCGTCAATTTTTACTCCTAGTGCTGGAACTGTTCATGCATGAAGGACATCTTCTGCAGTGACTAACACTCGGATTGGGGATTGTATAGGGACTACTATTCGATGGTCTGCTTCTAATAGACGGAATTGTCCTGGGGAGAGGTCTTCTGTTTGGACCATATAAGAGTCAAATTCTAGATTTTGATAGTCGGTGTACTCATAACTTCAGTATCACTGATGACCCAGGGCTTTGATTGTAATATGAGGGTCATTGATTTCGTCTATTAGATAGAGAATACGGAGGGATGGTAGAGCAATTATGATTAGAATAATTGCGGGGACAATAGTTCAGACGATTTCAATTTCTTGGGAGTCTAGAATATATTTGTTAGTTAGTTTAGTTGAGACTGTTGCTACAATAACATAGAGGACTAACGAGCTGATAAGAAACACGATCATTAGGGTATGGTCGTGAAAATGTAATAATTCTTCCATCACGGGGGAAGCTGCATCTTGAAAACCTAGTTGTGAGGGATGTGCCATAATTTAAGATTCGTGGGGTTCTAGCCCACAATTTCACCCTGACAAGGTGATGTAATGTTGTTTTACTAGAACCTTAAGAAAGTGGCAGAGTGGTTATGTGATTGGCTTGAAACCAATTAATGGGGGTTCAATTCCTTCCTTTCTTGTTTTAGTTAATAAGTTTGTTGAACTTGAACAAATGCTGGTTCTTCGTATGTGTGGTAAGGTGGTGGACATCCGTGTAGTCACTCTACATTTGTATGGGGTAACTCGATGTTGAGGACTTCGCGTTTTGATGCAAATGCTTCTCAGAGAATAAACATCATAATAATTACGGCAATTAATGAAATTAGAGAGCCGATGGATGAGATTATGTTTCAAAAGGTATAGGCGTCTGGGTAGTCTGAGTATCGTCGTGGCATGCCAGCTAGTCCTAGGAAGTGTTGTGGGAAGAATGTTATATTGACCCCAACAAATATTACTAGAAATTGTGTTTTTGTTCAGGCAGAATGAAGGGTGTAACCCGTAATAAGAGGAAATCAATGAACAAAGCCTGCTATAATAGCAAATACGGCTCCTATTGATAAAACATAGTGAAAATGTGCTACAACATAATAGGTATCGTGGAGGACTACATCTAGTGATGAGTTGGCTAGTACAATACCAGTTAGGCCACCAACAGTAAACAAAAAGATGAAACCAAGGGCTCAAAGAAGAGGTGTCTCTCATTTAATAGAGCCACCATGAAGAGTAGCCAGTCAACTAAAGACTTTAACTCCTGTTGGAATAGCAATAATTATAGTTGCAGAAGTAAAGTAGGCTCGTGTATCTACATCTATTCCAACGGTAAATATGTGATGAGCTCAGACAATAAACCCAAGTAGACCAATTGCTATTATCGCTCAGACCATGCCTATATAGCCAAATGGCTCTTTCTTGCCTGAATAATAAGCAACAATGTGGGAGATTATTCCAAAACCTGGGAGAATTAAAATATAAACCTCTGGATGTCCAAAGAACCAGAAGAGATGTTGATAAAGAATTGGGTCACCTCCTCCTGCAGGATCAAAGAAGGTTGTATTGAGGTTGCGATCTGTTAGAAGTATTGTAATACCTGCTGCTAGGACAGGAAGAGATAACAAGAGGAGTACGGCTGTGATAAGGATTGATCAGACAAAGAGGGGTGTTTGATACTGCGAAATTGCTGGTGGTTTTATGTTAATGATTGTGGTGATAAAATTAATAGAGGCCAAGATAGAAGATACACCGGCCAGGTGTAGGGAAAAGATTGCTAAGTCTACTGAAGCCCCTGCATGTGCTAGGTTACCAGCTAGTGGGGGATAGACTGTTCAGCCTGTTCCAGCTCCAGCCTCTACTCCAGCAGAGGCCAAAAGTAGTAGAAAGGATGGTGGAAGAAGTCAAAAACTCATGTTGTTTATTCGAGGAAAGGCTATATCTGGGGCACCGATTATTAGGGGGACGAGTCAATTACCAAAGCCCCCAATTATAATAGGTATTACTATGAAAAAGATTATTACGAAGGCATGGGCGGTAACAATTACATTATAGATTTGATCATCACCCAATAATGCGCCTGGTTGGCTTAGCTCTGTCCGAATAAGCAGGCTAAGGCCAGTACCCACTATCCCTGCTCATGCACCGAAGATCAAATAAAGGGTGCCAATATCTTTGTGGTTAGTAGAGAAGAACCAACGATGAATTGCTGCCACAGGTAAGATGGCTGAGAGTTAAGCGGCGGATTGTAGCTCCGTAGAGAGAGGTTTAAACCCTCTTCTTATCAGACAGCCTTGTAGTATAAATATACATAGGATTGCAAATCCTGGAAAGGAGAATAGGCTTCTCCCGGGGCTTCTCCCGCCTTACCCGCCTTTTCGGCGGGAGAAGCCTAGATAAAAGTTCGCTGGATTGAACACTTAGCTGTTAACTAAGACTTTATAGGATCGAGGCCTATTTATCTAGTATTGGGAGATCTTAGCTTAATAAAAGCACTTGGGTTGCATTCAAGAGATGTGAGATAAAATCTTGCAGGTCTTAAGCAGAAATTAAGAGGTTCTCACTCTTATTTAAAGCTTTGAAGGCTTTTGGTTTAGTTAAACCTAAATTTCTTAGGTAACTAGTGATAGGATGAGGGGGGTGAGTGGAAGTGTTATAAGTGAGAGGGAAGTTATTAAGCTCATAATTAGGGTTGGTTGAGTAGTTTTTATTCGTCATGATGATGAAGAGGTGGTTGGGTTTGGAGATATGGTAAGGGTAATTGAATAAGATAGGCGAAGGTAGAAGAACAGGCTGAGTAGTGCTGCTAGGGCTATGATTGTCGCTGGAATAAGAAGATTTTGTTTGGTTATCTCTTGGAGAATGAGTCACTTGGGCATGAAGCCTGTAAGTGGAGGAAGACCTCCTAAGGAGAGGAGGACAAATATAGTTATGGTTATTAGGAGTGGTGATTTGGCTGATGAAATAGCAATTGAGTTAATTTTTTTGGTGTTGCTAGTGTTGAATATAAGAAATAAGGATGAGGTTATTATGATGTAGATGATTAGGTTTATAAGGGTGAGATTAGGGGCATAGTGTAGGATAACAATTATTCAGCCAATATGAGCGATTGATGAATATGCTAAGATTTTTCGTAATTGTGTTTGGTTGAGGCCTCCTCAACCTCCAATAAGAATTGATAATATTCCTATAAGTGTCAATAATGTTGGGTTAAGAAGGTGGTGGAGTTGAAGTAGGATTGCGAATGGTGCTAGTTTTTGTCATGTGGAGAGGATAAGTCCAGTTAATAGGTTAAGTCCTTGGAGAACTTCTGGTAGTCAGAAGTGTAGAGGTGCTAGGCCGATTTTTAAGGCTAAGGCAAGGGATATAAGTGTGGCAGAGATTGGTGAAGTAATTTCGGTAATGCTTCACTGACCCGTCAGTCAAGCATTAATAATTCCAGTAAATAGTAGTGTAGCAGAGGCAGTAGCCTGAGTAAGGAAATATTTTGTGGTGGCTTCTGTTGCTCGTGGGTGGTGTTGATAAATTATTAAGGGGATAATGGCTATTGTGTTGATTTCTAGTCCGATTCAGATTAACAGTCAATGTGAGGCGATAAGTGTTATTACGGTACCTAATACTAGACTGAGGACTGTGATAGGAAGGATTAGTGGGTTCATTAGTAGAGGAAGGATTTTAACCAACATGTTTGGGGTATGGGCCCAAAAGCTTAAAATTAGCTGACTTTACTTTAGGAAGTAGTATAATTGGAAGTACGAAGAGTTTTGATCTCTTGGGAATAGGTTCAAATCCTGTTTTTCTAGGGGTGGGAGGAAAAGAAATGGCTTTAACATTCATCATTCACTCTATCAAAGTGACCCTTTAATTCAGGCACTTTTCCTTTTGTTATGTTATTGGTGGGAGACTGGCTGTGGCTATTGGTAAGGTGATATGTCATAAGATAAGGGCTAGTGTTATAGGTAAGAAGCTTTTTCAGACAAGATGTATGAGTTGATCATATCGGAATCGTGGGTAAGAGGCACGAATTCATAGGAATAATAGGGTTAACAAGGTTGCTTTTAATATGAGGTTAAGAGTGGTTAGTTGAGGGAGATGTGGATTGTATGATATGCCTAGGAATAAAATAACAGAGAGGGTATTTATTAGTATAATATTGGAGTATTCAGCCAGAAAGAATAGGGCAAAGGGACCTCCTGCGTATTCAATGTTAAAACCTGAGACTAATTCGGATTCTCCTTCTGTAAGATCGAAAGGAGCACGGTTTGTTTCTGCTAGGGTTGAGATGTATCATATTATGGCCAAGGGTCACGCTGGAATAATTAATCAAATGGTTTCTTGGGTTAGGTTGAATGTGTGAAGTGTAAACCCACCTACAAAGATAACAAGGGCTAAAAGGATTAGAGCAAGTGTTACTTCATAAGAGATAGTTTGTGCAACTGCTCGAAGGGCCCCTATAAGAGCGTATTTGGAGTTTGAAGCCCATCCTGAGCCTAGGATGGTATAGACCGTTAAGCTTGAGATGGCTAAAATAAAAAGTAATCCTAGATTTAGGTTGAGGATTGAGTGTGGAAGGGGTAGGGGTATTCATATTAGTAGGGCTAAGGTTAGGGCGATTGTAGGGGTAACTAGGAATAGGAATTGAGAGGAGAAAGATGGTCGTACTGGTTCTTTAGTGAATAGTTTGAGTCCGTCTGCGATGGGTTGTAGGAGACCATATGGTCCTACCACATTTGGGCCTTTACGGAATTGTATGTAGCCTAGGATTTTTCGTTCAACTAGGGTGAGGAAGGCTGTGGCTAGGAGAATAGGAGCAATAAAAGCTAGTGGGTTGATAATGTAGAGTAGGATAAAGTTTAACATTAGTTAAGGAGAGGAGTTGAACCTCTGAACTAAAGAACTTAGGTCTTTTGCATTTGCCAGGCTCTGCCACCTTAACGGAACCATTATCTTTGGTTTAATTATGGTGGCTTTTACCTGTTTGAGTTGGTTTCAACAGGTTGGGTTGAAGCGTGCCTCTTAGTATGGGCTTCATTTTTCCGGTCCTTTCGTACTAGGAAGAATACCGTCATAGATAGAAACTGACCTGGATTGCTCCGGTCTGAACTCAGATCACATAGGACTTTAATCGTTGAACAAACGAACCCTTAATAGCTGCTACACCATTAGGATGTCCTGATCCAACATCGAGGTCGTAAACCCTTTCGGTGATGAGGGCTCTTGGAAAGGATTGCGCTGTTATCCCTAGGGTAACTTGGTTCATTGATCAGGGGGTGGTCCCCTGGGTCATTGCTCGTTAGATTTTCTATTGATTAGAATAGTAGTTCTAATTTTTGAGTGATTGTTCACACATTCGATAAGGAGGTTTTGTTTTTCTCCTTGGTCGCCCCAACCAAAAACAAGTTAAGTTAAGACTTCTTGTTAAATGTTATATCCATGGATTGGAAGGTTATGTTTAGAAATAACTTAGGTGTTTAAAGCTCCATAGGGTCTTCTCGTCTTATGTTTGTATCCTCGCTTCTGCACGGGGAGATTAATTTCATTGATTGGAAAATAAAGACAGATAAACTCTCGTAATGCCTTTCATACGGGCCTTCAATTAAAAGACAAATGATTACGCTACCTTCGCACGGTCAAGATACCGCGGCCGTTAAAAAAATCACAGGGCAGGCGGGACCTCTTATACATATAAGGCAAGAGGCGATGTTTTTGGTAAACAGGCGGAGTTTGTGTTTGCCGAGTTCCTTTATTTTCTTTTAATCTTTCCTTTAAACATTCCTGTGTAGGGTTAACGGTTGCTTGAAATGGGGTTTTCTTGTTAGTATTTTTGTACCATAAGGGTCTCAATTTTGACATCGGTTAATTATCAGTGATTTAATTCTTTCTGACTTACACTGGTGTTGTTGGAGGGGTTTGTCCCCCTATTACTCATTTTAGCATAATTTCTTTTATAGGATATATAAAATAACCCAATAGATTTTGGGGGGCTGTGAGTTAAATATAGGAATTTGTTGGTGTTTTATTAGTTTGAGCTATAACGCTTGCTTTACAGGTGGCTGCTTTCAGGCCCACTGAGAATAATTCCTTGGAGATTGTAATCATTACCCTTCCATAAAAGTTGTTTCTTGGTTCAAAAAAGCTGTACCTTTTTTGAATAACTATTAATTTTTACAGTTGATTTGATAAAAGGTTTTTATTGATTTAATTGAAAAATTAATGCAGAACTTAGATTCTTTTTTTGGGTAACCAGCTATCACTAAATTCGGTAGGCTTATCACCGCTACTTGGAAGTCTTCCCCCTCTTTTGCCACAGAGGTGGGTTGGCTCTAATATGCTGCTTCGAAGTAGCTCATTTAGTTTCGGGAAGTTAGACTAAGGGTCTTCTTGCCTAGTTGTTCTTGCTAAATCATGATGCAAAAGGTACGAGGGTTAGTCTCTACTTTTTTGTGCTTTAATGGTTGTTTCATTTCTTTTTCAGTTTTCCCTTGCGGTACTAGTTTCTATAGCTCAAAGGTTCTGTTCTATCGCCTATACTGAGAAGGATAAAATGTTTTAAGGTTAAAGAGTTAGGGTGATGTTAAGGTAATAATGGGGTATTGGTCAGTTTATTTTGGCTAGCTTTGCGGCTCAAAATGACTCGAATTGCACGGGTGTCTTCTCAGTGTAAGGGAGGTGCTTTACTGTTTTAGCTACATTTTGGTTAGTCCAAGTGCACCTTCCGGTACACTTACCATGTTACGACTTGCCTCCTCTTGTTTTTAGTTCTTTTTATAAAAGTAGGTGATTGTTCTCGAGGAGAGTGACGGGCGGTGTGTGCGCACTCCAGAGCCGATTTCAGTGTAATGTTCTAAAGTCCACTTACTGCTAAATCCACCTTTAAGAAGTTTTTCATGCTTCTATTCGTGTGTTTTCTGTAAAGAGAATGTAGCCCATTTCTTTCCACTTCATTCGCTACACCTCGACCTGACGTGTTGAGGGAGAGGGTCATTGTGCTTACTATTGAACCTTCATAGGGTGAGCTGACGACGGCGGTATATAGGCGGAAAGAGCAAGAAGTGGTGAGGTTAAACGCGGATTATCGGTTATAGAACAGGCTCCTCTAGGTGGGTTTGGAGTACCGCCAAGTCCTTTGGGTTTTAAGCTAGCGCTTGTAGTGTTCGGGCGGTAAATTAAGGTAATTTTGTATAATACAATGTTTACGGTTAAGCATAGTAGGGTATCTAATCCTAGTTTGGGCCTTAACTGTCGTGAAATCAAAAACTCTTTTTTGTATAAAGTTACTTTCGTAAGTGATGTTTTTAAACATGAGAACGTATAACAGTTTGATGTTGTCTTAACTTTATTTTTAAGAAGAATGGTTTTAATCACCCCTAACGCCGTGTAATATTAGTTTGTGTCACTCGTATAACCGCGGTGGCTGGCACGAGATTGACCGACCCTTTAAACTTTAATTGGCTCAAGCTTGCGCTTATAGGGCAATATTTATCACTGCTGAGTTCCCTTGGGGGTGTGGCTGAGCGAGGTGTCATGGGCTGCCTTTTATGGGTGTGCCTGATACCAGCTCCCGTCTAAGTTCTAGGTTTAGACGGGGCGTTCTCACCGGAGTGCTGAGACTTGCATGTGTAAGTTAAGTTAGAACTAATACCGAGGCTAGGACCAAACCTTCGTGCTGGTGAAAAAAGTTAATTTTTATCTTGGCATCTTCAGTGCCATGCTTTTAGTTAAGCTACACTTGC